GCAGTTCCAATGCTACGCCTTGAACCGCTCGGCCATCTCTCCTACATAATGATTATGAATCAAAAACCAAGTGAATAGTGAGTTCTTCATATTTCATTCTAGATTATTGGATTGGATAAGTATGACCAATCCATTTTAACTATATATTTGAACTATATATTACAAAATATTATAAATAAAAATAGAAAATTTTTCATCAAAGTAAAGAAAGATCTTTCGAGGCCTCAAGACAATTATTTTTTTACGAAATTTTTTTATTTGTAATTTTGAAAATGAAAAGGGGGTTTGTGTTTGCAAAAACGACTCCTACTAGAAATTCGATTCGAATCGATTAAATCAATGAATTAGAACGAATCAACTGATTAATAGGTCTAGATTTTTTAGACTAGGGTTAATGGATACCTTTCTATCATAATTCTATATAGACTACGATTCCATACCTTACAAATTCTCAAATTTCTTTCCGACTTTAGAATTCTCAACAACAAACCCCTTCCCTCACCCCTCTATTCTAGATTGATAAAACATTTTGTATAGTGGATTGTATACCTGCTATGTACATAACATAAAAAAGAGGTGGTTATTCTATTTTCATCATAGAATGATTTTTTCCTCTTTGTATCATAATTCAATACAAATTTCTCGAGTTATTTGAATCTGTAACTTCAACGAAATCGGAATAGTTCGCTTCGTTGGTATACTACTACATTAGGATGAAATCGAACCGGGTTGGACCTTTTCTTATTGATTCCTATAAAAAAGGAACAATTGGAATAAAAAGCCCATAATCTTTTTTTTTCAAATCAATCTATTTTTATGTTATTTCGTACTGTACAATTCTTTTCTTTGTGGGATCATTTTCCCCCGAGAGGGAATGAGAAGAATTATAAAATGGATTGCTAGCTATGCCTAGATCGCGGATAAATGGAAATTTTATTGATAAGACCTTTTCAATTGTAGCCAATATCTTATTGCAAATAATTCCGACAACTTCAGGAGAAAAGGAGGCATTTACCTATTACAGAGATGGTGTGATTTGATTCTTTTTTTTCTCTTGGTCTTACGAGAAAGACATGTGATTCGGAAAAATTTTTGAAAGAAATCTACGCTTGTTGAAGGTGAAGTTTGGAAATAGAACAATTCCTTCTGTCGTGTATCCTCGATTAATGCAACCTCAGATGCTATGTTTCAATCTTAGATTCTAGTATTGAGCGAAAGGTTATATCTAGAGGTTCTGTATTATGGGGCAATCCTACTCCACTACACTAGTACCAACGGACAGCATAAGGGAAGAAGCACTACACCTAGGAATCAACAACACGAAAACCTTGTTAGAAATGACCCCTTTCCTTATTGGGCTCGGGACTAAAAGAATGGTTGGGACAACAAACATCCATCTCGTTCGTACTTTGGATACCAATATAACCATCGAAGGTTGTTTGAAGTGACTAATTCCTGGAAATTAGGAGGCGTTGAAAACAAAGAAATTGCTCGAGTTCTCATTTCTATCTAGTTATCTAGTCTCAACACCCTTGATATTAAGAAAAGATCTCTTGCAGGAAGGTTGGCTAGAGATTTCTTGTAAAAACACTAGCCCTGCTCAGTCCATAATGAGAATATTTTCATCTTTTTGATTTCATGTATATTCTCCTTATGCACATAAGGGAGGAGCCGTATGAGGTGAAAATCTCACGTACGGTTTTGGAACGGAGATTCTTTTAATTGAATGGCGACCGTAACGGATGTCAGCTCAATCCGAAGGAAATTATGCAGAAGCTTTACAGAATTATTATGAAGCTATGCGACTAGAAATTGATCCTTATGATCGAAGTTATATACTCTATAATATAGGTCTTATCCATACAAGTAATGGAGAACATACGAAAGCTTTGGAATATTATTTTCGAGCACTAGAACGAAATCCATTCTTACCGCAAGCTTTTAATAATATGGCCGTGATCTGTCATTACGTGCGACTATCTTCACTATAGAAGTAAAAAAAGAAAAACAAAAAAAGGCTTTCTACATATACATCGTCTAAAACAACGATTTTTATCAGCTGTAGCAAAGAAAAAAACTTTATATTCATAAAAGTTGAAATATGAAGAAAATAAATAGATATACCTAGCTACTTTTTCTATGGATAAAAAAAGAATCTAATTGGTAAGGGAAGCACCGTAAAGATCAATTGGCGAAATTTGGGGCCAATACAATAATAACTGCGTACTTATGTCATGATGGTAGATATACTTATCTCGTGATGTGAGATAAAATAGGAATCCACTTATGTAATAGAGTTGATCCACTAAAGTCTTGAGCAGCGGTGTAGGATCAGATCCCAAAGATAGTAAGTTTTTCTTTCTTAGGAAAGAAAGTCTTTTTCAAAGATTCTATATAAATTTATATACGAAACCAAGATAGTTACCTTTCAGAAAATCGAATGATAGGGGAATTTTTTCTTCTGAAGGTGGGAAAAAAGATAAAACGAAATAAAACGGAT